AGATGCACTCCTATGAATGTGGAAAATATATCAGATTAGTCAATTCGAATTGTAATTGTGAATTCATCTATAAATTTAGTCGAAATAACAATTTATTTTTATCGAATTGTCTAGTTTGTTTACTGTGGTCATGCCGCGTTTCAAAATTCGTTGAATAGAACTATTTTCAATTCTATTTCGATATGGTAGAGACAGATCATGTTCTTAGACAATACAAATAAGACTCTCTTGCTTTCACTGCGCCCCGGGTTATCTCTAAAGAAAATACATTCCATTCCTTGAAATAAATAAAAAGAAAGAATTCAAACCAAAATTCTAATTATATTTATTTATTAATAATAATAATAAAAATTAAGATTTATTTGATTTTCATATCATTATCATATTTTATTTAATTATATATTAAATATTAAATTAAATAAAATATGAATATAATCATGGTATATTCTTTTCATTACATTAAGATATAAATTGATTGCTTCTACAGAACACATTAAAACGCATTGATCAATTCTATTATCTCTCTCTGTCTGAGATTGAATAGATTTAATTGCAAGGAACCCTTAATCTCATCTAACATCATATACATATAACATAACAACTCATAGATTCCTATCGCCAAATTCCATTACAGGCTTTGCTTGTAACTTGAACCTATACTATCCCGGCCTGCGCAAAAAAATCGAGTTATTAAATATAAATTAGAGTTCGAAGTCTTCAAAGATTCAGCATTCCAAATACCGATCTTTAGTACTCGAAATGGCTGGACGTTAAAAAAAGGAATAACGCCTAGTAAGACAACCCGAAGGGTTAGTGGGTTAGTTTTGATATCAGTAAAAATTGTTTTATTTTGAAGTAAATCTATACACTGTGGCGCAGCACGGCAATAGAGTCAGCCAAATAGTAATAGTAACTGATCTGATTCTGATCTATAAAAAAATATATTTCTAATAGAATGGACTCGCGCGTTAGCGGACGATTCGACAGACCAAATACTAAAACCAACTCACGGAAATCGAAAGGGCGCAAACACTAATGGATTTCAATTAAACCCAACCCCTTGCCTTGTTTCAAAGATAATGAATTTGGGCTGCTTTTCCGCACAATAAAGGCGACAGGCCGGGGGTTTCCTAACTCGTCCAAATTCAAGCGGACCCCCACCTAAAGTCAGCGTCGGTAGAATTGCAATTTGGAATGATGAGCAATTGGGCTGGAGTATAAATATATTGGGATATAAAATATATATATATTGTATAGCCCAGTCCAAGATCCGTGTGATTTACTATTCGATTCCATTTGGATTGGATCTAATTGTAGTTTTTACCCGGACCCGCGTCATGATTTTTATTTCAAAAATTAACTTCTATTAGGTATACCAAAGAAAAGAATTCTTTGATCGTATCGTGGGTAGGAAGGAAAAAATCGTATTATGTAATTCAACCACGAAGATTTATGAATATGAAGAATAATAAGTTTGTTTCTTCAAAATTTAAAAAGGCCGATTGGTTCCATTGAAATTAAAATTCATTTTAATTTAGGGCTATACGGACTCGAACCGTAGACCTTCTCGGTAAAACAGATCAAACTTCTTATTACTGAAATGATTCGAACTGTTTCAAAGACCCAACATGCACTTTTTTTGCATTGGGCTCTTTCATGAACTGATATAAATATCAGCAAGTCCGCCATATTTTTCTTGACAGAAAGATAACGAGATGGCTCCACGTGCTCTGATGCAGTTCAGTATTGAGATTTCTGCCCATGAGCAATACCAAAGTGTTTCAAAGAAGAGTTACCTTGACGTAGGTCTGCCTATGGCCTAGATCAACCTAAGTTAAATGGAGTCTCTATCGCTCTCCCAAAAGCGTCAAATATGAAACTTCATACACCTTAAAGTTCATAGGACGAAAAGAGATTTTTTGAGGTCCTTATACTCATTATGCCTAGCATTGAATGGACTGGATATTTACCTTATCAATTATCAAATCTATGATGGGTTCCGTTTGGCGCCTAAAACGGCGCCGGCATTGGACCAATCAAATATTTGTCAGGCTATTGTTCTCTTGTTCTCTCGAATCCATGGAGTAAGACATCAATTTCTCAATAAGAGAAAATCTGTTGATTGCACGATGGACTCCTCTGAAAAACATTGGCGCGCGTGTAAACGAGGTGCTCTACCAAACTGAGCTATAGCCCTTATGTTTGTGATAAATATTTTAATCTGTATTTACTTTCTTGTCAAGATGAATATTCTATGATCCGATATCCTGGATCTCTGATCTGTTTCCTGTGAAAGGCGGGTATTGCTTAGAAGTAAAATTCTATCTATAATCCATCGATGTGATGGGTCTCTTTTTTTTTTATCTTTGTGATGATAAATGGCCTACTTAACCCAGTGGTTAGAGTATTGCTTTCATACGGCGGGAGTCATTGGTTCAAATCCAATAGTAGGTAGAACTTATTAGATACCGCAGTCAATGGTATCTAATAAGTATTTCTACCCACCTTTTTTTTTTTTATTTTCTAAATTTTGTATCTTTTCCATTCCCTGCTATTCGTATTCTATTGAATTGATTGAATTTTTTTCGTTGCATCAGAATCCAATTACACTTGATTGTATTGAATCAGCAGAATCCAAAATATGGTGTATAAACACAACTTATTTTTTTTTTTGCCGTACCAAGAACAACTAGTTACGAGAATTAATAGCCTCTACTCGAGTCCTGGCTCGTCTGAGAGCTAAATTCGCCTCAATTGTTTGTCTTTTTCCTTCAGCTCTACTCAAGTTAGCTTCCGCTATTTCAAGAGTTTGCTGAGCTTCTTGCGGATCAATGTCATTGCCCTTCTCCGCATCATTTACTAAAACAGTTATTTCATTATTGCCTATTCTAGCGAAACCACCCATCAGAGCTATTGTTAACCATTGGTCATTAAGACGTATTCTCAAAATGCCTATATCGACAGCTGTAGCAATAGGCGCGTGATTTGGTAATACACCAATTTGGCCACTATTAGTAGATAAAATGATTTCTTTCACTTCGGAATTCCAAACAATTCGGTTAGGAGTCAGTACACATAGATTTAAGGTCATTTCTTCAATTTGCTCTCCTCGTCTAAATTTATAGCCTTCGCGGTAGCTTCATCGATGTTACCTACCAAATAAAAGGCCTGCTCAGGAAGACTATCTAATTCTCCGGAAAGGATCAGTTGAAACCCCCTAATTGTTTCTGTTAGACCAACATATTTTCCCGGGGAACCGGTAAATACTTCTGCTACGAAGAAGGGTTGTGATAGGAAACGCTCAATTTTTCGTGCTCTTGCTACGGTTAAACGATCCTCTTCGGATAACTCGTCCAACCCAAGAATAGCTATAATGTCCTGAAGCTCTTTGTAACGTTGTGAAGTTTGCTTAACCTTTTGCGCGGTTTCATAATGTTCCTCGCCAACGATCCGAGGTTGGAGCATGGTTGACGTTGAATCTAAAGGATCTACTGCTGGATAGATACCTTTGGCAGCCAGCCCTCTTGATAGTACGGTAGTGGCATCTAAATGTGCAAATGTTGTGGCAGGAGCGGGGTCAGTCAAATCGTCCGCAGGTACATAAACTGCTTGAATGGAAGTTATGGATCCCTCTTTGGTAGAAGTAATTCTTTCTTGCAAAGAACCCATTTCTGTACTAAGAGTCGGTTGATAACCTACAGCAGAAGGCATTCTGCCTAATAAAGCAGATACTTCGGATCCCGCTTGGACGAAACGAAAAATATTGTCAATAAATAGAAGTACGTCTTGTTCATTAACATCCCGGAAATACTCCGCCATGGTTAGGGCAGTCAAACCAACTCTCATACGAGCCCCCGGCGGTTCATTCATCTGACCATAGACTAGGGCTACTTTTGATTCTGCAATATTCTGTTCATTAATAACTCCAGATTCTTTCATTTCCATGTAAAGATCGTTGCCTTCACGAGTACGTTCGCCTACTCCGCCAAATACGGATACCCCTCCATGAGCTTTGGCAATGTTGTTGATCAATTCCATGATGAGTACCGTTTTACCTACTCCAGCCCCTCCGAATAGTCCGATTTTTCCTCCACGGCGATAAGGAGCTAAAAGATCCACTACTTTAATTCCTGTTTCAAAAATAGATAATTTTGTATCTAACTGTATAAAAGCAGGCGCAGATCTATGAATAGGAGATGTTGTGCGCGTATCTACAGGCCCTAAATTATCAACAGGTTCTCCAAGAACGTTGAAAATTCGTCCGAGAGTCGCTCCGCCGACTGGAACACTTAGAGCAGCTCCTGTGTCAATCACTTCCATTCCTCGCATCAGACCGTCTGTAGCACTCATAGCTACAGCTCTAATTCGATTATTGCCTAATAATTGTTGTACCTCACAAGTTACATTAATTTGTTGGCCAAGAGTATCTTGACCTTTAACTACCAAAGCGTTGTAAATATTAGGCATCTTTCCCGGTGGAAAGGCTACATCCAGTACCGGCCCAATGATTTGAACGATACGCCCCAGGTTTTTTTCTTCAAGTGCGGAAAACCCAGGACCAGAAGTAGTAGGATTGATTCTCATAATAATAAAGTATTATTTTTTGCAAACCGAAAAAAAAATGTCCGATAACAGGTTGATCGGTTAATTCAATAAGAACGGGGAGTTTAGTACTCGATTTCGTTGATACGATCCAACTGAATCCAATTCAATTGTTTGCTCATTCAATGAGTGAAGTTTCAAGTTCAACCCCCTCATTTTAAAAATATCAAGTAGATTAATTCAAAATCATGATGAAGTCTTTCATTTCTCTATCATTATAGATAAACCTATCCATATTATCTATGGAATTCGAACCCGAACTCTATTTATAGATTCATTATTTTTATGGCATTAGCCATTGTTTGTTATTTCAGCGTATTGATTTCCGCTTATTCTTCTTACTATCCTTTCTTGATGAATTCCGCATATTTTCACATCTAGGATTTACATATACAACT